CATTATGATCTGGATTGCGCTTTTATCTTTCATGTTATTCTTAGGGCAAGCCTTCTATAACATAACAAAAAAAAACATTATAACATAACAAAAAAACGAAAAGGAAGATTTGAGTATTATTAATTTAAAATTAAATTAATAGCCATAACTAAAACTAATAAAATGGCTATAACTAATCATTCCTTTAATTTAGAATTAGAAGAGAATTCAAAATCAAATTATTTATTAATTAAATATGAAATTATTTCGAATTATATATAATAAATAATAATATTATAAGATTGTAATATACAATAAATATAGAAATAGCATGTAATATACAATAAATATAGAAATAGAATAAGATTCTAAACTAATTACATTACTTTACTCGATTTTATTTAAAATGAAATATATATATTTCTATATATCAAATATATATGAAATATAAGAAAATTATGTAATAAAAAATAGTAAACATAGAATAGTAAAAAAATCTTACCATCTAATTAAGCTAATTAAGATATTTATTATTGATAAACATATATTTGAGAAATAGATCAAAATTTTATATCGCGATATTTAATAATATCGCTATATTAATAGATATGTTCTATAATATTCAAATATCCAATATGTTTGGAAATTCTAAAATTCTATTTTCTATTCTTCCTTATTTTTGATATTTCTATTTTTCTATATATCATATTTCTTATGAATTTCTATTTTTCTATATATCATATTTCTTATGAAATAGCTAAGAATGAGCAGTTAATATCTCAGTAGTTTACTAAATTAGTATACGTGTACAATTTATGTTATGTGAGCCCGCTTAGCTCAGAGGTTAGAGCATCGCATTTGTAATGCGATGGTCATCGGTTCGATTCCGATAGCCGGCTTTTCTCCGTTTGTTTGATTTTTTATTTTTTACATAATTGATAATGTGAAATCAAAGCGAAAAACTTCTTTCCCTTTTCCCAAGGGTCACCCTATCATCTCGTAGGAACTTCCAATTATGAATAAAAATGGGATTGGAGGAGTTCGGTCTCTGTAGAACAAATCAATCAAGAAAAGAACCCTGAATTTTTTTTTATTATTATTTTAAATTTAAAATTCTTTTTATTTATATAATACAATTATTTATATACAATAAGGTCCGGATATTGATACAATTCCTCTAATTATTCTTTGTAATACAATACTTCAGTAAATTTCGATTAATTTATCATATTTTAGTTTAGTTTTAATTTTGTTTTATGAAATTTCATAAAAAATAAGGAGTCTTTATGTCACGTTACAGAGGGCCTCGTTTCAAAAAAATCCGTCGTCTGGGGGCTTTACCGGGACTAACTAGTAAAAAGCCTAGAGCCGGAAGCGATCTTAGAAACCAATCGCGCCCCGGAAAAAAATCTCAATATCGTATTCGTTTAGAAGAAAAACAAAAATTGCGCTTTCATTATGGTCTTACAGAACAACAATTACTTAAATACGTTCGTATCGCCGGAAAAGCCAAAGGATCAACAGGTCAGGTTTTACTACAATTACTTGAAATGCGTTTGGATAACATCCTTTTTCGATTGGGTATGGCTTCGACTATTCCTCAAGCCCGCCAATTAGTTAACCATAGACATATTTTAGTTAATGGTCGTATAGTAGATATACCAAGTTATCGCTGTAAACCCCGAGATATTATTACAGTGAGGGATGAGCAAAAATCTAGGGCTCTGATTCAAAATTATCTTGATTCATCCCCCCGCGAGGAGTTGCCAAACCATTTGACTCTTCACCCATTCCAATATGAAGGATTCGTCAATCAAATAATAGATAGTAAATGGGTCGGTTTGAAAATAAATGAATTGCTAGTTGTAGAATATTACTCTCGTCAGACTTAACCCCAACTAAAATAACAAGGGTTCGGACAATTTTGACCTCTCCATTTTGGCTTAAGTAAAGGGACCCGGGGTAAGTAAGGTAAGGGGTTTGATCTGGGGATTTTGATCTCATTCATGTATCATAGATCGGTAGGGGATTTTCATTCCTTGTCCATTTTGCCCAGTATTTTTCGTACCACAGAAGATTTGGATTAGGAATACATAATCGATATCAAAGAAAAGAAAGGTCTAACTGTTGGAGTATACATTCTTATTTGATGCATTGCAGTCAGTAACATTGGTGAATTAGGTGAAGAGTACGGAAAGAGAGGGATTCGAACCCTCGGTAAACAAAAGTCTACATAGCAGTTCCAATGCTACGCCTTGAACCACTCGGCCACCTCTCCTACATAATGATTATGGCCAAAAAACCGAGTTACATAGTGAGTAATTCATATTATTTTGGATAGGTATCTACATTGAATTAAAATTATTAAAAAATTGAACTCTAAAAATAGAAAACTTTTCATCAAAGACAAATCCTTCCGCATAAATCTTTTTTGTGAAAAATTGTAAAATAAAGATATATCTATTCATGTTTGCGAAGATGGGGTTTCCGCCCTTTCTAATATTTATACCGGATTTAATCT